GTTAATGTAGCTTAATATTAAAGCAAGGCACTGAAAATGCCTAGATGAGTTTTTAAAACTCCATAAACAAAAAGGTTTGGTCCCAGCCTTTCTATTGGCTGCTAGCAAAACTACACATGCAAGTATCCGCATTCCAGTGAGAATGCCCTATAAATCACCCCAGTGATGAAAAGGAGCAGGTATCAAGCACACAACCAAGTAGCTCATAACACCTTGCTCAACCACACCCCCACGGGAAACAGCAGTGATAAAAATTAAGCAATAAACGAAAGTTTGACTAAGTTATGTTTACTCAGGGTTGGTAAATTTCGTGCCAGCCACCGCGGTCATACGATTAACCCTAGCCAATAGACCCACGGCGTAAAGCGTGTTTAAGATAACTAAATAATAAAGTTGAACTTTAGCTATGCCGTAAAAAGCCACAGCTACCGTAAATTCCACTACGAAAGTGACTTTAAATAATCTGAATACACGATAGCTAAGACCCAAACTGGGATTAGATACCCCACTATGCTTAGCCCTAAACCTAAAGAATCCATATAACAAGATTCTTCGCCAGAGTACTACTAGCCAAAGCTTAAAACTCAAAGGACTTGGCGGTGCTTCACATCCCTCTAGAGGAGCCTGTTCTATAATCGATAAACCCCGATAAACCTCACCAACCCTTGCCAACTCAGCCTATATACCGCCATCTTCAGCAAACCCTAAAAAGGACTTACAGTAAGCCCAATTACAGTACGTAAAAACGTTAGGTCAAGGTGTAGCCCATGGGTTGGGAAGAAATGGGCTACATTTCCTACTAACAGGACAAAATTCACTCCATAGACGAAAATCCTCGTGAAATCGAGGATCAAAGGTGGATTTAGCAGTAAACTAAGAATAGAGCGCTTAGTTGAATAAGGCCATGAAGCACGCACACACCGCCCGTCACCCTCCTCAAATATCAATAGTATACTTAACCCTATTCCCACACACTATAACTACTAGAGGAGACAAGTCGTAACAAGGTAAGCGTACTGGAAAGTGCGCTTGGATAACCCAAAGTGTAGCTTAATACCAAAGCATCTAGCTTACACCTAGAAGATATTATACAAATAATCACTTTTTGCCGTACTTAGCCCACAACAAACAAAACACAACTATAAAACTTCATATAAAACAAAACATTTATCACAAATATAATAGTATAGGAGATAGAAATTCTAACTGGCGCTATAGAGATAGTACCGTAAGGGAACAATGAAAGAACTAACTAAAGCAAAAAACAGCAAAGATTACCCCTTGTACCTTTTGCATAATGATTTAACTAGAACTTATTTAGCAAAGAGAACTTAAGTTAATAACCCCGAAACCAGACGAGCTATTCATGAGCAGCCCCAAAGAGCACACTCATCTATGTAGCAAAATAGCGAGAAGACTTATGAATAGAGGTGATAAGCCTACCGAGCCTGGTGATAGCTGGTTGTCCAGAAAGGAATTTTAGTTCCAACTTAAGCCTACCAATTAACACTATAATTCTACTGTAGCCTTAAGAACTAGTCTGAAAAGGGACAGCTTTTCAGACACAGGGTACAACCTTCACTAGAGAGTAAGTATATTAATAAACCATAGTTGGCCTAAAAGCAGCCATCAATAAAGAAAGCGTTCAAGCTCAACAATAAAATCAATTAAATCTCAACAACAAATACCAACTCCTAGAACTAAAACTGGACCATTCTATAACTATATAGAAGAGACACTGTTAATATGAGTAACAAGAAGCCAATTCTCCCCGCGCAAGTATATATCAGAACGAATACTCACTGATAATTAACGCAAGCAAAGTAAACCCAAACAACAGGCCCTTTGCTTTATCCCCGTTAACCCAACACAGGAGCGCCTCAAGGAAAGATTAAAAGGAGTAAAAGGAACTCGGCAAACACAAACCCCGCCTGTTTACCAAAAACATCACCTCTAGCATTACCAGTATTAGAGGCACTGCCTGCCCAGTGACATAAGTTCAACGGCCGCGGTATCCTGACCGTGCAAAGGTAGCATAATCACTTGTTCTCTAATTAGGGACCTGTATGAATGGCCACACGAGGGTTTTACTGTCTCTTACTCCCAATCAGTGAAATTGACCTCCCCGTGAAGAGGCGGGGCTATTTAAATAAGACGAGAAGACCCTGTGGAGCTTTAATTAATTAACCCAAGAGCGAACATTCAATACCAACAGGAATAAAACAATCCTCAAATGGGTTAACAATTTAGGTTGGGGTGACCTCGGAGCACAAAATACCCTCCGAGCATTTCAAGCTTAGACCTACCAGTCAAAGCCACACTATTTATTGATCCAAACTTTTTGATCAACGGAACAAGTTACCCCAGGGATAACAGCGCAATCCTATTCAAGAGTCCCTATCGACAATAGGGTTTACGACCTCGATGTTGGATCAGGACATCCTAATGGTGCAGCAGCTGTTAAGGGTTCGTTTGTTCAACGATTAAAGTCCTACGTGATCTGAGTTCAGACCGGAGCAATCCAGGTCGGTTTCTATCTATTATATGTCCCTCCCAGTACGAAAGGACAAGAGAGACAAGGCCCCCTTAAACCTAAGCGCCTTCAAGCCAAACAGATGATATCACCTTAATCTGACAAGCAATAAACACATTTTCCCCAAGACCAGGGGTCCGTTAAAGTGGCAGAGACCGGTAATTGCATAAAACTTAAACCTTTATCACCAGAGGTTCAAATCCTCTCTTTAACAAAATGTATTTTATTAACCTCCTAACCACAATCGTCCCCATCCTATTAGCCGTAGCATTTCTAACACTAGTCGAACGAAAAATTCTAGGCTACATACAACTACGCAAAGGACCAAACGTTGTAGGCCCCCACGGCCTACTCCAACCAATCGCAGATGCAGTAAAACTATTCACCAAAGAACCTCTACACCCATTAACATCATCCGCAACCATATTTACTATTGCTCCCATTCTAGCATTAACACTAGCCCTAACTATGTGAATTCCACTACCAATGCCCCACCCACTGATCAACATAAACCTCAGCGTACTATTTCTTCTCGCCATATCAAGCTTAGCAGTATACTCAATTTTATGGTCCGGATGAGCGTCCAACTCCAAATACGCACTAATCGGGGCCCTACGAGCCGTAGCCCAAACCATTTCCTACGAAGTAACCCTAGCAATTATTCTACTATCCGTCCTTCTAATAAGCGGTTCCTACTCACTATCAACCCTAATCATTACCCAAGAATACATATGACTAATTTTTCCCTCATGGCCCCTAGCAATAATATGATTTATCTCAACCCTAGCAGAAACCAATCGGGCCCCCTTCGACTTAACAGAAGGCGAATCGGAATTAGTATCTGGATTCAATGTAGAATACGCAGGAGGTCCCTTCGCCCTATTCTTCTTAGCAGAATATGCTAATATTATCATAATAAATGCACTAACAACTATCTTATTCCTAGGCGCATACAATAACCCAACAACCCCTGAACTCTACACCATCAACTTTACAGCCAAAGCACTACTCCTCACAATATCATTCCTATGAATTCGCGCATCATATCCCCGCTTCCGCTACGACCAACTAATACACCTACTATGAAAAAATTTCCTCCCCTTAACACTAGCCCTATGCATATGATATATCACAATACCCATCATAACAGCAGCCATCCCACCTCAAACATAAGAAATATGTCTGACAAAAGAGTTACTTTGATAGAGTAAATCATAGGGGCTAAAATCCCCTTATTTCTAGGATTATAGGAATTGAACCTAACCTTAAGAATTCAAAAATCTTCGTGCTACCATAATACACTAAATCCTAGTAAGGTCAGCTAAATAAGCTATCGGGCCCATACCCCGAAAATGTTGGTTTATATCCTTCCCGTACTAATAAATCCCATTATCTACTCTATAATCATATCTACTATCATCCTCGGTACAATCATCGTAATAACAAGCTCACACTGAATAACCGTCTGAATAGGTTTTGAAATAAATATACTAGCCGTAATTCCTATACTAATAAAAAATCATCACCCCCGCTCCACAGAAGCAGCAACTAAATATTTTCTCACCCAAGCCACAGCATCAATACTACTAATATTAGCCGTAATAATCAACCTACTATATTCTGGCCAATGAACTGTCACCAACATAATAAACCCCACAGCATTAACCATCCTAACCCTAGCTCTCAGCATAAAACTAGGCCTCTCCCCTTTCCACTTCTGAGTACCAGAAGTCACACAAGGTATCCCCCTAACATCAGGCCTACTCCTCCTAACCTGACAAAAACTAGCTCCACTATCCATCCTATACACAATCTCCTCCAACATCAACTCAACTATATTACTAACCTTATCCATATTATCCGTACTAATCGGAGGCTGAGGAGGACTAAACCAAACCCAACTACGTAAAATCATAGCTTATTCATCCATCGCCCACATAGGATGAATAACTGCTATTTTAATCTATAATCCCACCATAACACTACTCAACCTCATTATCTATATTCTAATAACAACTACAATATTTATACTCCTCATTACAACCACAGCCACAACAACACTCTCCCTATCCCTCACATGAAACAAAATACCTCTAATTACTATTACTATCTTAATAACCCTACTATCCCTAGGAGGACTCCCTCCCCTAACAGGATTTATACCAAAATGAATAATCATTCAAGAACTAACAAAAAATGACAGCCTCATCCTACCTACCCTAATAGCTATCACAGCCCTACTCAACCTTTATTTCTACATACGACTAACATACGCAACATCACTAACAATATTCCCCACAGTAAACAATACTAAAATTAAATGACATTTCAACAATACAAAACGGACACCCTACCTCTCACCCCTAATCATCCTCTCTACAATAGCCCTTCCATTAACACCCATAATAGCCATCTTATACTAGGAGTTTAGGTTAAACAGACCAAGAGCCTTCAAAGCCCTAAGTAAATAATATCTATTTAACTCCTGACACCTAAGGGCTGCAAGACTCTATCTTACATCTGCTGAATGCAAATCAACCACTTTTATTAAGCTAAACCCTCACTAGATTGATGGGCTTTTAACCCACGAAATTTTAGTTAACAGCTAAACACCCTAAACAACTGGCTTCAATCTACTTCTCCCGCCGTTGGTAAAAAAAAGGCGGGAGAAGCCCCGGCAGGGTTGAAGCTGCTTCTTTGAATTTGCAATTCAATATGTCTTACACCACAGGGCCTGGTAACAAGAGGATTTAACCTCTGTCTTTAGATTTACAGTCTAATACCTGCTCGGCCATATTACCTATGTTCATTTCCCGTTGACTTTTCTCAACTAACCATAAAGATATCGGTACTTTATATCTACTATTTGGCGCCTGAGCCGGTATAGTAGGCACCGCACTTAGCCTTCTTATCCGCGCTGAATTGGGCCAACCTGGAGCTTTATTAGGTGATGATCAGATCTATAATGTAATTGTAACAGCTCATGCATTCGTGATAATTTTCTTCATAGTAATACCAATTATAATTGGAGGCTTTGGTAACTGACTGATCCCTCTGATAATTGGAGCACCTGATATAGCATTTCCTCGAATAAACAATATAAGCTTCTGACTCCTTCCCCCCTCTTTTCTACTATTACTGGCCTCCTCCACAGTTGAGGCTGGAGTAGGGACTGGCTGAACTGTATATCCTCCTTTAGCAGGAAACTTAGCACATGCTGGGGCCTCTGTTGACCTAGCAATCTTCTCCCTTCACTTAGCAGGTGTGTCATCCATTTTAGGAGCAATTAACTTTATCACCACTATTATTAATATAAAACCTCCAGCACTTTCCCAATATCAAACTCCCCTGTTCGTGTGATCTGTATTAATCACAGCCGTTCTACTATTACTATCTCTCCCTGTACTGGCAGCAGGCATTACTATGCTGCTAACTGATCGAAATTTAAATACTACCTTTTTCGATCCTGCAGGAGGAGGGGACCCTATTTTATATCAACACCTATTTTGATTTTTCGGTCACCCTGAAGTATATATTCTTATCTTACCGGGCTTTGGAATTATTTCTCACGTAGTAACCTACTATTCAGGCAAAAAGGAACCATTTGGATATATAGGAATAGTTTGAGCCATAATATCTATTGGATTCCTAGGCTTTATTGTATGAGCTCACCACATGTTTACGGTAGGAATAGACGTCGATACACGAGCGTACTTCACATCTGCTACTATAATTATTGCTATCCCTACAGGAGTAAAAGTATTTAGCTGACTGGCTACCCTACACGGTGGTAATATTAAATGATCCCCCGCTATACTCTGAGCTCTAGGCTTTATTTTCCTCTTTACCGTAGGAGGTCTGACGGGCATTGTCTTGGCCAACTCATCACTAGATATTGTTTTACATGACACCTACTATGTAGTAGCCCATTTCCACTATGTATTATCCATAGGAGCCGTATTCGCTATCATAGGAGGATTTGTACACTGATTCCCCTTATTTACAGGGTACACATTAAACACAACTTGAGCAAAAATTCACTTCTTAGTTATATTCGTAGGAGTCAACATAACTTTCTTCCCACAGCATTTCCTGGGATTATCCGGAATACCACGACGTTACTCTGATTACCCAGATGCTTATACCACATGAAACACCGTATCCTCAATAGGCTCTTTCATCTCACTTACAGCAGTCATACTAATAGTATTTATGGTATGAGAAGCATTCGCAGCCAAACGAGAAGTTTCAATTGCAGAACTAACTACTACTAACATCGAATGACTACACGGATGTCCTCCTCCCTACCACACATTTGAGGAACCTACATACGTTAATCCAAAGTAAGAAAGGAAGGAATCGAACCCCCTAAAATTGGTTTCAAGCCAACATCATAACCTCTATGTCTTTCTCCACAAGTGAGGTATTAGTAAAATTTACATAACTTTGTCAAAGTTAAATTACAGGTGGAATCCCTGTATATCTCTATGGCATATCCCTTTCAGCTAGGATTTCAAGACGCAACTTCACCTATCATGGAAGAATTATTACATTTCCACGATCACACTTTAATAATTGTATTTATAATTAGTTCTCTAGTGTTATATCTTATTTCCTCTATATTAACTACTCGTCTAACTCATACAAGCACAATAGATGCTCAAGAAGTAGAAACAATCTGAACAATCCTTCCTGCTATTATCTTAATTACAATTGCCCTTCCATCCTTACGAATCCTATATATAATAGATGAAATCAATAATCCTCTTATAACTATTAAAACTATAGGCCACCAATGATATTGAAGCTACGAGTATACTGATTATGCAGAATTATGTTTTGACTCCTATATAATTCCCACATCCGACCTAAAAACGGGGGACCTTCGCCTCTTAGAAGTGGATAATCGAGTAGTTCTTCCCATAGAAACCACTATCCGTATACTCATTTCTTCCGAAGATGTCCTTCATTCCTGAGCTATTCCATCTCTAGGCCTAAAAACTGATGCTATCCCTGGTCGACTTAACCAAACTACACTACTCTCGACTCGACCCGGTTTATATTACGGTCAATGCTCTGAAATCTGCGGCTCAAATCACAGCTTTATACCTATCGTCCTCGAAATAGTCACCCTAGAATGCTTTGAGAAATGATCAGCATCCATGCTATAACATCATTAAGAAGCTAACTAGCATTAACCTTTTAAGTTAAAGATTGGGAATCAAAATTCTCCTTAATGATATGCCTCAACTAGATACATCAACATGATTTATCACAATCTTCTCTACAATTATCACACTATTCATTATCATACAATTAAAAATTTCCAGCCATAACTACCCCTCCAACCCGGAACCAAAAACAACCAAAGCCATTAAATCTTTAACCCCCTGAGACACTAAATGAACGAAAATCTATTCGCCTCTTTCGTTACCCCTACAATAATAGGACTTCCTATCGTCACACTTATCATTATATTTCCCACTATATTATTCCCATCAACTAACCGATTAATCAATAACCGATTGGTAGCCATCCAACAATGACTACTCCACCTAACATCCAAACAAATACTCTCCATCCACAACCATAAAGGCCAAACATGAGCCCTAATATTAATATCTTTAATTCTATTTATCGGATCAACAAATCTACTAGGACTACTTCCCCACTCCTTTACCCCGACAACTCAATTATCAATAAATCTTGGCATAGCTATCCCACTATGAGCTGGCACTGTAATTCTCGGCTTCCGACACAAAACTAAAGCTTCTCTAGCACATTTTCTACCACAAGGCACTCCTCTGCCCTTAATCCCTATACTCATTGTTATCGAAACAATTAGTCTATTCATTCAACCTATAGCACTAGCCGTACGACTAACCGCCAATATCACTGCCGGCCACCTACTAATCCACCTAATTGGTGGGGCCACTCTCGCCCTGATAAATATTAGCACAGCCACTGCCCTAATCACATTTATCATCTTAGTATTACTCACAATTCTAGAATTCGCCGTAGCCCTTATTCAAGCTTACGTCTTCACACTTCTAATCAGCCTATACCTACACGACAATGCCTAATGACCCACCAATCCCATGCCTATCATATAGTAAATCCTAGTCCCTGACCACTTACAGGAGCTCTTTCAGCCCTCTTACTAACTTCAGGGTTAGTAATATGATTTCACTTCAACTCCGTATCATTATTAATTCTAGGGTTGTTAACAAATACCTTGACAATATATCAATGATGACGTGATATCGTACGAGAAGGTACCTTTCAAGGCCACCATACACCAGTAGTCCAAAAAGGACTTCGCTACGGAATAATTTTGTTTATCATTTCAGAAGTATTCTTCTTCTCCGGATTTTTCTGAGCTTTCTATCACTCAAGCCTTGCTCCAACTCCAGAACTAGGAGGGTATTGACCACCAGCAGGCATTACACCTCTTAATCCCCTGGACGTACCACTCCTAAATACATCCGTCCTACTCGCTTCGGGCGTAACCATCACCTGAGCTCACCATAGCCTAATAGAAGGAAACCGTAAGCACATACTCCAATCCCTATTCATTACAATTTGCCTAGGACTTTATTTCACCCTACTACAAGCATCAGAATATTACGAGACACCCTTCACAATCGCAGACGGCATCTACGGATCCACATTCTTCATGGCCACCGGATTCCACGGCCTCCACGTCATTATTGGCTCAACATTCCTAATCGTATGCTTCTTACGACAGCTAAAATACCACTTTACATCCAACCACCACTTCGGATTTGAAGCCGCTGCCTGATACTGACATTTCGTAGATGTCGTATGACTTTTCCTATATGTATCAATTTATTGATGAGGATCCTATTCTTTTAGTATCAATCAGTACAACTGACTTCCAATCAGTTAGTTCCAGCATAATCTGGAAAAGAATAATCAATTTAGCCATCACACTAATTACAAACACATTTTTAGCCTCCCTTTTAGTAATTATTGCATTCTGACTCCCTCAAACTAATTCCTATATGGAAAAAACAAGCCCCTATGAATGCGGATTTGATCCCCTAGGATCAGCTCGCTTACCTTTCTCAATGAAGTTTTTTCTAGTAGCCATTACATTTCTACTATTTGATCTAGAAATTGCACTCCTTTTACCCCTACCATGAGCATCCCAAACTAACAACCTACAAACAATACTCCCAATAGCCTTAATCCTAATTTCACTCCTAGCCATTAGCCTAGCATACGAATGATCACAAGACGGACTAGAATGATCAGAATACGATAATTAGTTTAAACAAAACAAGTGATTTCGACTCACTAGATTATGATAAAAATCATAATTATCTAATGTCCCTTATCTATATAAATATATTCCTAGCATTTATAATCTCATTTATCGGCCTACTTATGTACCGATCCCATATGATGTCCTCACTTCTCTGCTTAGAAGGAATAATATTATCTCTATTCGTAATAATAACAGTAACCATCCTAAACAGCCACATAACGTTAGCAAGTATACTCCCCATTATCCTTCTAGTATTCGCAGCTTGTGAAGCAGCACTGGGCTTATCCCTCCTAGTAATAGTATCAACCAACTACGGAATGGATTATGTACAAAACCTTAATCTCCTCCAATGCTAAAAATTATTATTCCCACTATCATACTTATTCCACTTACATGAATTTCACCCCCTAAAATAATCTGAATTAACACCACAGCTCATAGTTTAATAATTAGTATACTATGAATCCCCCTAATTAATCAATTTACAGACAACAGCCTCAACTTATCTCCCATATTCTTCTCTGACTCCCTATCCACTCCCCTACTCATGCTAACAATATGACTCCTCCCCCTTATACTCATCGCCAGCCAATTTCACCTCACTAACGAGACTCTGCCCCGAAAAAAACTCTATATCACTATACTAGTACTACTCCAAGTGTTCCTAATCATAACATTTACTGCCACAGAATTAATCATATTCTATATCCTATTTGAAGCCACACTACTACCAACCCTAATTATCATCACCCGCTGAGGTAACCAAACAGAACGACTAAACGCAGGCCTCTACTTTCTATTCTACACCCTAGTAGGTTCCCTCCCACTACTCGTTGCACTAGTCTACCTACAAAACTCAATCGGCACACTAAACTTTTTACTAATACAATATTGAACCACCCCCCTCCCAACCTCCTGAAATTCAACCTTCCTATGATTAGCCTGCATACTAGCCTTTATAGTAAAAATACCTTTATACGGTCTACACTTATGATTACCTAAAGCCCATGTAGAAGCACCTATTGCAGGATCTATAGTACTAGCAGCAGTACTACTTAAGTTAGGGGGCTACGGAATGCTACGAATTACTATCCTCCTTGACCCGCTCACCAAATCCATAGCCTACCCATTCATAATACTATCCTTATGAGGTATAATTATAACCAGCTCTATCTGTCTACGTCAAACAGACCTAAAATCACTCATCGCCTACTCCTCAGTAAGCCATATAGCCCTTGTCATCGTCGCCGTCTTAATTCAAACTCCATGAAGCTTTATAGGAGCAACGGCATTAATAATCGCCCATGGTCTAACCTCATCAATACTATTCTGCTTAGCCAACTCAAACTATGAACGAGTACATAGCCGAACCATACTCCTAGCCCGAGGGCTTCAAACCATCCTACCCTTAATAGCGGCTTGATGACTCTTAGCAAGCCTAACCAATCTAGCTCTGCCCCCCACCATTAACTTGATTGGAGAATTATTCGTAGTAATATCCATATTCACCTGATCCAATCTCTCACTCATCATTCTAGGACTAAACATTATTATTACAGCCCTCTACACCTTATATATACTAATTACAACTCAACGAGGTAAACATACACCCCACATCAATAATGTTCTACCTTCCTACACACGAGAAAATACCCTCATAACCATACATCTTCTCCCCTTACTACTCCTATCTATCAAGCCTATAATCATCCTAGGAACCCCTTATTGTAAGTATAGTTTAATAAAAACTTTAGATTGTGAATCTAACAATAGAAACTAACCTTTCTTACTTACCGAGAAAGTATGCAAGAACTGCTAACTCTTCATTCCCGCGTCTAACAACGCGGCTTTCCCACACTTTTAAAGGATAGAAGTTATCCGTTGGTCTTAGGAACCAAAAAATTGGTGCAACTCCAAATAAAAGTAATAAACCTAGTTTCTTCTATAACACTTATATCATTAATTATCTTAACTATTCCTATCCTGACAGCTATCCTAAACACTCAAAACCACCCCAACTTTCCTTATTACGCAAAAACTATAGTATGTTACTCATTCCTAATTAGTATAATCCCTCTAACCATGTTTATTTACTCCAATCAAGAAATAATAATTTCTAACTGACATTGAACTACAATTCAAACCCTAAAACTATCACTTAGCTTTAAACTAGATTTTTTCTCAATACTATTCATGCCAGTAGCACTGTTTGTAACATGATCTATTCTAGAATTCTCTATATGATACATAAGCTCAGACCCTAACATTAACCGATTCTTCAAATATCTCCTAATATTCTTAATCACTATACTAATTCTAGTAACAGCAAATAATCTTTTCCAACTATTCATCGGATGAGAAGGAGTGGGAATCATATCCTTTCTCCTAATCGGTTGATGATATGGTCGAGCAGACGCCAACACAGCCGCCCTACAAGCAATCCTCTATAACCGCATCGGAGATGTTGGTTTCATCCTATCAATAGCATGATTTCTTATCAACTCTAACACATGAGAACTCCAACAAATTTTCTTACTTGACTTTAACACAACTTCACTCCCCCTTATAGGCCTTCTTCTAGCCGCAACAGGAAAATCCGCCCAATTCGGCCTACACCCCTGACTCCCCTCCGCTATAGAGGGCCCAACCCCTGTTTCAGCTTTACTTCACTCAAGCACAATAGTTGTAGCAGGTATCTTCCTCTTAATTCGATTTCACCCCTTAATAGAGAATAACCCCTTAATCCAAACGATAACTCTATGCTTAGGAGCTATTACGACCCTATTCACAGCATTATGTGCACTCACCCAAAATGACATCAAAAAGATTATCGCATTTTCCACCTCGAGCCAACTAGGCTTAATGATGGTTACCATTGGAATCAACCAACCACACCTAGCATTCCTACACATCTGTACACACGCTTTCTTTAAAGCTATACTCTTCATGTGCTCCGGATCAATCATCCACAGCCTAAATGACGAACAAGATATCCGAAAAATAGGAGGCCTATTTAAAACCATACCCTTTACCACAACAGCCATAACAGTAGGAAGCCTAGCACTAACCGGCACCCCCTTCCTAACAGGCTTCTACTCAAAAGACCTAATTATCGAAGCAGCCAACACCTCTTATACCAACGCCTGAGCCCTCACTTTAACCTTAATCGCCACCACCCTTACAGCCGTCTACAGCACCCGAATCATCTTCTTTGCATTACTAGGATATCCCCGTCTCCCTACCCTAATCCTAATTAACGAAAATAATCCCCTACTCATTAATGCTATCAAACGCCTTCTCATAGGAAGTATCTTTGCCGGATTCCTAATCTCAAAAAACATTCCTCCCGTAACCATCCCTCCAATAACAATACCCACCTATATAAAACTAACAGCACTGGCAGTGACCCTAATAGGATTTATTCTAGCCCTAGAACTAAACACCGCAACACTCAACTTAAAATTTAATCCCCCTTCTAACACATTCAAATTCTCCAACCTTTTAGGCTACTTTCCAACTATCATACACCGACTCACCCCTACAATAAACCTACTAGCGAGCCAAAAATCAGCATCCATACTACTAGACCTCACCTGACTAGAAATTATTCTCCCCAAATCAATTTCCTTAGCCCAATTAAAATCCTCAATTCTAGTATCAAACCAAAAAGGCCTAATCAAACTCTACTTCCTATCATTCCTAGTTTCCCTATCACTAGCCCTCCTATTATTTATCCCCCACGCGTAATTTCCATAATCACAACCACCGCAATAAGAAGAGACCACCCAGTAATAATTACCAATCAACTACCATAACTATATAATCCAGCAACTCCAACAACTTCCTCACTAACAGGCTCTAAACCCTCCTCATCCAAAACAACCCAATCTCCCAGACCATTAAACTTAAAAATAGCCTCCAACTCCACATTCTTCAACACAGCAAAAACCAGAACAAACTCCATAACTATACCAATAATAAAAGCCCCTAAAACCGTCTTATTAGAAATCCAGACCTCAGGATATTGCTCCGTAGCCATAGCCGTAGTATACCCAAAAACCACAAGTATACCCCCCAAATAAATCAAAAATACTATCAATCCTAAAAACGACCCATTAAAATTCATTACAATTCCACACCCAGCTCCCCCACTTACAATTAAACCTAATCCTCCATAAATTGGAGAAGGCTTTGAAGAAAATCCAACAAAGCTTAAAACAAAAACAACACTTAGCATGAATACAACGTATCCTAACATTATTCTTACATGGCTTACATCCATGACCAGTGACATGAAAAATCACCGTTGTATTTCAACTATAAGAACCATAATGACCAACATTCGAAAAACTCACCCCCTCCTAAAAATCATCAACAACTCCCTCGTGGACCTCCCTGCTCCCTCAAACCTATCTTCATGATGAAATTTCGGTTCTCTTTTAGGAGTATGCTTAGCCGTACAAATCTTGACAGGATTATTCCTAGCTATACACTATACATCCGATACAGCCACCGCATTCAACTCCGTAACCCATATTTGCCGAGACGTAAACTATGGCTGAGTCCTTCGCTACCTCCACGCTAATGGAGCCTCCATATTCTTCATCTGTTTATATATCCATGTAGGCCGGGGACTCTACTACGGCTCCTACCTATACTCAGAAACATGAAACATTGGAATCCTTCTCCTATTTGCCGTAATAGCTACCGCCTTCATAGGATATGTCCTACCATGAGGACAAATATCATTTTGAGGAGCCACAGTCATTACCAACCTCCTCTCCGCTATCCCCTACATCGGAACTGACCTAGTCCAATGAATCTGAGGAGGCTTTTCCGTAGACAAGGCCACCCTCACCCGCTTCTTCGCCTTCCACTTCCTATTTCCCTTCATCGTAGCAGCCCTAGTAATAGTCCACCTCCTATTCCTACACGAAACAGGCTCAAACAACCCCACAGGCATCCCATCAGACCCGGACATAATTCCATTCCACCCATATTATACCATCAAAGATATCCTAGGATTTCTAATCATATTAACAGCCCTATCCTCACTAGTTCTATTCTCACCAGACCTCCTAGGAGACCCAGACAATTATATACCAGCCAACCCACTCAACACTCCTCCACATATTAAACCAGAATGATACTTCCTATTCGCCTACGCAATCTTACGCTCTATCCCAAACAAACTCGGAGGAGTCCTAGCCCTAGTTCTCTCAATCCTAATCCTAGCTATCATCCCAATTCTTCATACATCCAAACAACGAAGCATAATATTCCGACCCCTTAGCCAATGCCTATTCTGAACACTAGTAGCAGTACTACTGACATTAACATGAATCGGAGGTCAACCAGTTGAACATCCCTATATTATCATTGGTCAAGTAGCATCCGTCCTTTATTTCCTTATCCTTCTAGTCCTCATACCTCTAGTTAGTATCATAGAAAACCACCTCTTAAAATGAAGAGTCCATGTAGTATATACATTACACTGGTCTTGTAAGCCAGAAAAGGGGATAATTTCCCCCATAGACTCAAGGAGAAGACACCAAGTCTTACCTTCAACACCCAAAGCTGAAATTCTACTTAAACTACTCCTTGAACGCTCATGTATACGTGCATATATACTATAACCCCATATTCACTAAATGCATCTATGTATTATAGTACATTATATTATGTACCGCATGAATATTAAGCAAGTAAATAATAATAATGTGTTAATGATATTATATTATATATCAACATTCAAACTAATTCTAACATGAATTTGTAAAAGAAGTTACCATTGATTAATCAACTGAAGTACATATATTTATTGATCGTACATACACCATTATATTCTATTTAATCCTTGTCAATATGACTATCCACCAACCAAAGGGTGTCCCTTGGTCTACCTACCTCCGTGAAACCAGCAACCCGCCCAATCAGTATACCTCTTCTTGTCCCAGGCCCATTTAACTTGGGGGTTTCTAACTTGGGTCGTAAACGGCATCTGGTTCTTGCTTCAGGGCCATGGCACCTTAGAATCGCCCATTCGTTCCCCTTAAATAAGACATCACGATGGATTAATGACTAATCAGCCCATGCCGCGGCATAACTGTGGTGTCATGCCTTTAGTAGGTTTTTAATTGGGGTATGCTTGGACTCAACTATGGCCGTAGAGGCCTGGGTTCAGGAGCTTCAAGTCAAGCTGGACTTCTTAATGTACCTTCCCCACCAGCATAATGAGGAGCCGGGACATGAACTCAATGATTCAAGGACATGGGGTTAATGAATTCGAGGACATAAAGTCAATGGTCGCAGGACATAACACACTCCAATCCCACCACCCGACGTGTGTACGACGATAGCAGGTACATGATCCTTTGAGTCGACAAACCCCCCTACCCCCCGTTAGGCTCTCGCGCTATGAATAGTTAACCTTGCCAAACCCCGAAAACAAGGACATACACAAAGCGCACTACAAACCTAACTTTGAATTAAACAATCAACCTATCTGATTGAATAACCACACTACAAATCGACCCTCATTGATTGAACGCTACCACTTTAAGGAATTTATTTTCCTTAGAGAGCCACCCCTCTAGATCCGTTAAAACTTTTTAAAGGCGTTCTCTCCACGCAACTATTAACCAAC